TGTAACTTCGGGAGAAGGGGTACCTATTAGGTTGCAATAACAAGGTCCAAGCGACTGTTTACCAAAAACACAGGTCTCCGCTAAGTTGTAAGACAACGTATGGGGGCTGACGCCTGCCCAGTGCCGGAAGGTTAAAGAAGTTGGTTAGTTTTTTACGACGCTGATAACTGAAGCCCCGGTGAACGGCGGCCGTAACTATAACGGTCCTAAGGTAGCGAAATTCCTTGTCGGGTAAGTTCCGACCCGCACGAAAGGCGTAACGATTTGGACACTGTCTCAGAGAGAGACTCGGTGAAATAGACTTGTCTGTGAAGATGCGGACTACCTGCACCAGGACAGAAAGACCCTATGAAGCTTTACTGTAACTTGAAATTGGTTTCGGGTTTTATTTGCGCAGAATAGGTGGGAGGCTTTGACGTTATTCTTACGGGAGTAATTGAGCCATCAGTGAGATACCACTCTAATAAAACTAGAATTCTAACCCTGTATCGTTAGCCGGTCAGGGAACAGTTTCAGGCGGGCAGTTTGACTGGGGCGGTCGCCTCCTAAAAGGTAACGGAGGCGTACAAAGGTTTCCTCAGATCGGTCAGAAATCGATCGAAGAGTGTAAAGGCATAAGGAAGCTTGACTGTGAGACCTACAAGTCGAACAGAGACGAAAGTCGGTCTTAGTGATCTGGCGATATTGAGTGGAAAAGTCGTCACTCAACGGATAAAAGTTACTCTAGGGATAACAGGCTGATCTCCCCCAAGAGTTCACATCGACGGGGAGGTTTGGCACCTCGATGTCGGCTCATCGCATCCTGGGGCGGTAGTACGTCCCAAGGGTTGGGCTGTTCGCCCATGAAAGCGGTACGTGAGCTGGGTTCAGAACGTCGTGAGACAGTTCGGTCCATATCCGGTGTAGGCGTTAGAGTATTGAGAGGATTCTTCTTTAGTACGAGAGGACCGAGAAGAACATACCGCTGGTGTACCAGTTATCATACCAATGGTAAACGCTGGGTAGCTACGTATGGAAAGGATAACCGCTGAAAGCATCTAAGTGGGAAGCCCACCTCAAGATGAGTACTCTTATTGTGTTAGCAAGTAAGATCACGGCAAGACTAGCCGTTACATAACCGCTCTTTTAAGAACGGTTTGCAAATAGGCATCAAGTAGAAGTATAGTAATATATTAAGCTGAGATGTACTAATAGATCGAGGACTTGAACTTTTTTCTAGCTTTAAAAAATATTGTCTTGGTGTTTAAAGGATAGTGGAACCACATTGATCCATTTCGAACTCAATGGTGAAACGCTATAACAGTTACAATACTTAAGGAGGAGTCCTTTGGGAAGATAGCTTATGCCAGGACTTTTATATTTGAATTAGATTTTAAAAATAAAACAGAATAGTATCAAGAAATTTGAAAAACTATTACTTAGGGTTATATAATTTTTATTCAATGGAATACGCAATTATAGAAGCCAGTGGTCGTCAATTTTGGGTTGAACCAAAAAAATTTATTGAATTTAATAGATTAATTCTTAACTAATCAAATTTGATAATAAGTCTAATAAAGTTCTTTTAGTAAAAACTTCAAGTAAAATTATTATGACTAAGGCAACCATTGCTACACGACCATTTAAAACTTCACTGACTAGGTAAAACCCCCATCTAGATTCGTAATCATTAGATTGTTTATAATTATTATTCATAAGAAAGCGATATTGGGATTGTATAAAAAATTGCCATTAAAATTATATTAATTATAATAACACGTTTCTTATAATTTATTTAAAATAGCCCTGTTTAAAAAAGTTTTTTCAAATTATTAAAAATTGACACGATTTATATATTGAATCTATAATTAATGTAGGTAAGATTATTAAATAGTTTTTAAGTTTTTTTCCTTAAGTCCTTATTAAATAATAAAAATAAATTAATTTAAATGTTATGACAGACACCTTAATGTTAATGGTAGTAGCATCATTCGACTGGCCATCACTTAACCCAAATGATTATACAAGAGCAGAAATGTTAAATCTTTTAGTGACAGCTATGGTAGCAGGACTTAGGCAGTATTATTGGATTTTAACTTTACGTTTATCAATACAATGGTTTCCAAATATTAATCCTTATATTCATCCAATGTATTCATTATTACACGCAACAGACTTTTTTTTAAAAGAATTTGATGACATAGTACCAACTGTACTAGGTATGGATATGTCTTCCATGTGTGCATTTATTTTCCTTGAGTGGATAATAAGAACATTAGAGTCCATTACTTTTACAGAACCTCCTCTTTTTTAGGAAGGAAAATTAGATATATTATAATAAAACTTATATTAGAAATGTTAAAAATAAGATTTAAACGTGGTGGTCGTAAAAAACAACCTTTTTATAGAATTGTAGTAATGGATGCTAGAACAAAAAGAGATGGAAAAGTATTAGAAGAATTAGGGTTTTATAATCCGATGGATAAAACTTTCCATATTAATCGTGAAAGAACAATCCTTAGATTAGCTAATGGTGTTCAACCTACAGAAGTTGTTAAAAATCTATTAAGAAAATCTTCTGGATTTTAAATAAAATATAAAATATAGGTAACTTATTGATGTTAAATAAGAGTATTTATGTGTTTAAGATTATTTGGAGCAAAAATTATTTAGGGTTAGCTGTGGATAAAAAGCTTCAAAACAATCGTACATTACCAATCACTACATTTTTTTTTTGGCCTAGGGAAAACGGGTGGCAATTATTAAAGGAAGAATTATCTTATAAGCCTTGGATGTCAAAAGATGATTCGATTGATATATTAAATGCTTATACTGAGATTATAAATTATTGGTTAGTAAATGTTAACGAAGTCCAAGGTATAGCAAAATTAATAAAGGATAGCTCAAAATTAAAGTTTGAACTTTTGGCTAAATTTTAATTTTAATTTTAAAAAATTAAAATAGTTTATAATCTATTTTTGTGAGAAAAGGTAGAAAGGTATATATGTTTAAATTTTATATTAAGTTTTAGTATTTATTAAATGATAAATAAAAATAGAAAAACCCTACAATTTCTTTTTTTAATTAAAGATTTGGATCCCATTTTTTTCGAAATTTTAACAGATAGCATAGAATACACTAATAAAAAACTTATACTTAATAAAGAGAGAAGTCTAAAAGTTTTTAGTATAGATAATAATATTATATTATTTTTTATTTATTGCAATGTATTCGCGACTAAAAGATTAAATACTCAATTACAAAAAAAACCAACTGGAGATAAAGCCACAGGTAATTCAATTTACCCAATAAATAAAGGCAAACAAAAAGGAATCAGGAAAACTTTAAATAAAGCCAAAGATTTAAAACTACAGCTTCAAAAGAACTTCTTTTTAATTATTAATCAAATAAGGAGCAATGAGATAATTTCTTCACAAATTTTAACTTCTATTGAATTATTAAAAGATTTAAATTTAATTTAAATAAAAAAAAAGAACTGGGGTAGGAGGATTCGAACCTACGAATGGCGGAGTCAAAGTCCACTGCCTTACCACTTGGCTATACCCCAAAAGGATCCATAAATTTAATCTATACCTTATCATATTCTCTGAGCTAGGAGGGATTCGAACCCCCGACACCGTGGTTCGTAGCCACGCGCTCTAGTCCACTGAGCTACAAGCCCTATATGAATATAATACATTACTTTACTATTTCATAATATAAGAAACAATTTTTAATCAAACTATTTATCTATTTATAATTCTTTTAAGTTTATTAGTAAATTGATTTAAATTTAAAAATATCAATATAATTATTATGGTACGTTATCTAGGCCCGCGTTTGAAAATTATTAAAAGATTTGGTGATTTACCAGGTTTAACGAGAAAAGTAGTACTAAAAAAGCAGAATTCACAGGGGAAAGAGGCAACTGAACAAAAAACTTCAAAAGCATCAGCTTATAAAATTAGGTTGAATGAAAAACAAAAATTACGTTACAATTATGGGATAACTGAATCTCAATTATTAAGATATGTTAAAGAAGCAAGACGAAGAAAAGGTTTAACAGGCTTTTTATTAATGCAACTTTTAGAAATGCGATTAGATAATATTATTTTTCGTTTAGGATTAGCTCCAACAATTCCTGCTGCAAGACAAATTGTTAACCACGGGCATGTACTAATAAATAAAAAAAGAGTTAATATACCTAGTTTTCAATGTCGACCGAATGATTCTATTAGTTTTTCTACAAAACCGAAAACAGTGGCCTTACTTAAATCTAATTTAAATCAAGGAGAGAAGGCGACTTCAAATGAGAATATTTTAAATAGTCACCTAGAATTCAACCAAAAATTATTAACAGGTAAAATTCTAAATTTAGTAAACCGTAAAGATCTTAGATTTAAGATCAATGATATGCTGGTTATTGAGTACTACTCAAGACTTGCTTAAAAAAAAATATTTAGCTTTTAAAAAGAAAGAGAGTACTAGACTCTTTTTCTTTCTGTTAATGATTTCTATAAGAACTAGTTTAGTTTTTTTGCTTCTTCTTTTTTATCTATAACTAAACCTTCTACTGTTGTCGAAAGTTTTCTTGATAAAGCCATTTCACTATTTGATTTTGAAGGTTCAACCATAGGGTAACAATTTTCATCTTCTAGAACATTACATTCAAGTAGAACAGGTTCAGGCCCCTCCAAAGTATCACGCAATATTGGCCATATTTCGGATTGGCGTTCAGTATACATACTTTTAATACCATAGGCATTTGCAAGTACATCGAATTTTGGTGCCCCTTCTACCATATTAGAGTGAGAATATCGACTTTCATAAAATGTCTCTTGCCATTGGCGTACCATTCCTTGCCAATGATTATTAATAATAATAATTTTAATTCTTAATTTATATTTAGAGATTGTCCCTAATTCTTGCAAATTCATTTGAAAACTAGAGTCACCAGTAATGCAAATAATATCTTCTTTTGGGTAAGCCACAGCTGCGCCAATAGCTGCAGGTAAGCCAAATCCCATTGTACCTAATCCAGCGCTAGACAACCATTTACGACGTTTACATTTTGTATATTGCGCAGCCCACATTTGATGTTGTCCAACATCTGTAGTAATTATTGCGTACGGTCTAATATCTGTTAATGTTTTAATAACAGTTTGAGGTAATAAAACATCATCAACGGTTTTAGGTAATAATGAATAATCCCCAGGTATCGGTAATAATGGAAACTCCTGCTTCCATTCTATAGTTTTTTTATACCATTTTTTAAATTCTTTACGGAGAGGTTTCTTCAGCCATCTATGTTCTGGGCGATCCATTAATAATAAAAACTTTGTTAAAATTTTTTTAATATCACCTACAATACCAATACCAACATTTTTGTTTTTACCAATTTCTGCCTCATCAACATCAATGTGGATAATAAAAGCTTTGCAAGCAAAATCTTGTAGTTTGCCAGTAACTCTATCATCGAATCGAGCACCAACCGCAATTAATAGATCGCAATTTGCTACTGAAAAATTTGCGTATACAGTACCGTGCATACCCAACATACCCAAAGATAATCTATTATTTTCATTAAATGCCCCTTTTCCTGTTAAAGTCGTTGTTACAGGAATTTGGTAACGATAAGCAAATCTAGCTAATTCACGACCTGCTTGGGAGCTAACTACCCCACCACCAATGTATAACAAGGGTCTTGAGGATTCTGAAAGCCTTTGTAAAGCCATTCTTATTTTATCAGTTTGATTCTTAAATTTATATCTCCAACCTAATACCTTATGGACAGTTGTTGCATAGCAGGGAATAAATCTTTTTATTTTTTCTAAACCTACATTTTTTGGTATATCAATTAAAACTGGACCAGGTCTTCCATTTTGAGAGACATATATTGCTTCTGCAAGAATTTGAGACAAAAATCTAGATTCCAAAACAACATAAGAATGTTTAACTAAAGATAATGTTATTCCATAAATATCAATTTCCTGAAAAGCATCAGTCCCAAGGAATTGAGTTCCTACTTGACCAGTTAGAACTATCATTGGGATTGAATCTAGATAGGCAGTGGCAATACCAGTAACTAAATTAGTTGCACCTGGACCTGAAGTTGCAAAACAAACACCAACTTTTCCACTAGATCTACTGAAACCATCTGCCGCATGTGTTGCGGCTTGTTCATGTCTTACAAGATAATGTTTAATAAATTTCTTGTCTTCCCAAAAAAATAATTCATCATAGATAGGTAATATTGCTCCTCCAGGATACCCAAAAACTGAATGAATTTCACTACGTACTAAAGTGTCAAAAAGAGCAAATGCTCCAGTATGGAGATATAAACTTTTTTCTTCGATTTCTTGGGTATCTTTAAAAAGATCAACTTTTTTATTATTTGTCTTTTCAACAATGCTATAATTCTGATTATAATATTGTTTTTGAGGCGTTTGTTGTATGGTGAATTCCGATGACTTAAATCTTTGATTACGATCTAATTCTCCTCGTCTTGAACTACGTCTTTTAAAATAATCCTTTTTCGAATATTTCATTTCGGTATTACGGAAAGGACTTTTTGAAAAATAATATATTTGTTGTTCTGCTTTTTCTGATGGTTCTATCTCTTTTGATTCTAATTCTGGTTCAGGATTTTCCCCATAGTAGGGCATTAAATTAAAAAATTGTTGCGTTGTCATAAATTTTTTATTTTTAAATAGAATAATAAAGTAATTGTAATAAATTAATTTACTCGGTGCTTAGCATTTCTTTTAAAATGTAAAATAAAGTAATTAAAATACTTATTAAAAAAAAATATATTATTTTCTTATCCTTAAATTTTTTCAACTGTTCAATAATAGGTGTTAACAATATTAAAATTAATCCCAGCATTGATGATATAAAAAATCTTGGATAACGTAATAGATTATCCCAAAAAACCATTTGTTAACCTTTTTATTTATTTATTTTATTGACACTCTTCTTAATAAAAATTCTATTATAAATCTAAGACGGTTAAAATAGTAAACAGTTAGTTAAGCAAAAATTAAAATTATAAAATTATAAAATTATAAAATTATAAAATAAATAAATTCTCTAATACAGTTATATTAAAGAATTAGTTTGTTTTACTCTAGCATATAGCGTATAATGTAATGTATAATAAAAATTGTTATTCCTATTGAGTTCTACAAATGATTATATAGTATAATACTATAACTCTCTTTGATATCTGACACAAGTCTTAAAAATTTATAAAAAAATAACCTATTTATGACACTACTTATTCTTGGAGGAACTGGAACCTTAGGCCGACAAATTGTTAGGAAAGCTTTAGAAAATGGTTTTCAAGTTCGTTGTATTGTTCGTAATAAAAGAGCCGCGAATTTTTTGAAAGAATGGGGAGCTGAATTAGTTTATGGTGACTTAACAATACCAGAAACTTTACCACTTTCCTTTCAAGGTGTTACAGCTATAATTGATGCATCAACTACAAAGCCTGAAGATAATACTGAATTAATACATGTAGACTGGTATGGTAAATTAATAGTAATAGAGTTATCAAAGTATACCCAATTAAAACGTTTTATATTCTTATCAATTTTGAATTCGGAGAAGTATCCTTATATAACTCTAATGCAAATGAAATATAGGATAGAAAAATTTATAAAAAGTTCGACTATACCATTTACTATTTTTAAATATGCTGGCTTTTTTCAAGGACTTATATATCAATATGCAATACCTATTTTAGAGCAAAAATCTATTTTAGTTACATTAGAATCACCAACAATTGCTTATATAGATACTCAAGATGCGGCATTTTTTTGTATAAAAAGTTTATCCATTAAAGAAACTGAAAATAAAGTCTTTGCTACTGGAAGCTCTCAAGCTTGGAAATCAGAGGAAATTATTGAACTTTGTGAAAAACTATCTGGCCAAACCGCAAAAACTCAAATAGTTCCTGTATTTCTTTTAAAAGTTTTTAGACAAATAACAGGGTTTTTTGAATGGAGTCTTAAAATTAGTGATCGTTTAGCATTTATTGAAGTTATCAATAATACCCAAAATTTTACATCTTCAATCCAAGATACATATGATTTATTAGATATTAATAAAAAAGAAGTATTGGAATTAGATTTTTATTTCAGAGAATACTTTGAAATGATGCTTAATCTTTTAGAAAAATTAAATGCTGGTCAAATAAAAAAAAATCAAACTTCTATTATTTAATAAATAAAATATGAACCATGCTATTTTTGTTGTAAAAGTGATTGAAAAACCAGTCCATCTAATTTATAAAGAATGCCAATCTATGGAAATAAAAGTAAAATTTCCAACTCTTCGACAAAAAAATTCTAAAAATGAATTGAAACTTTTGCTTTGGGGTGATTATAAAGGTGATTTTATAAAATATTATAAAACACAAGATTATTTAATAATTGAAGGGATACTTACATCAACAGGTTATGCATATGTAAATGAAGCAAACGAAGTAAAAATTATTGTTAAAAAACTTTACCCATTTTTATTAATATAAAAATGGATAAAATCTTTTAATATTTATAATTGTATATGTATACAATTATAATATTGAACAATAATTAAAGTTAGATTTAGGTATAGAAAACGTAATAAATTTTTTTATCCTTAACTTTAATTATTGTTATAAATGAAAATTAAATTAATCAATTGGACGCATTGAAAGTACAGCCTCTGTTTGTCGATTTATACCTTTTTCAAAACCTGCAGCCGCAGCTCTTGAACGACCAGAATGCCACCAATGACCAACTAATAAGAAGAAACCTAAGAAAAAGTGAGATGTAGTTAACCAAGAACGAGGTGATACATAGTTTACAGAATTTATTTCAGTAGCTACACCACCAACAGAATTTAAAGACCCTAGTGGAGCATGAGTCATATATTCCGCTGCTCGACGTTCTTGCCAAGGTTGGATATCATTTCTGATTTTATTAATATCTAAACCATTAGGACCACGTAAAGGTTCTACCCATGGTGCACGTAAATCCCAAAAACGCATTGTTTCACCACCAAAAATGATCTCACCACTAGGTGATCTCATTAAGTATTTTCCTAAACCAGTAGGTCCTTGTGCCGAAGCAATATTTGCACCTAATCGTTGATCTCTTACTAAGAAAGTAAATGCTTGTGCTTGAGAAGCTTCTGGACCAGTAGGACCGAAGAATTCACTTGGGTAAGCAGTATTGTTATACCATACAAAAATCGAAGCAGTTATACCCATAATAGATAAAGCAGCTAAACTATAAGATAAATAAGCTTCACCAGACCAAACAAATGCTCTACGTGCCCAAGCAAATGGCTTAGTTACAATATGGAATACTCCACCAATAACACAAAGCGCACCCACCCATATATGACCACCTACAAGATCTTCCATATTATCAATTGAAGCAATCCAACCATCACCACCAAATGGTGATTTAAATACATATCCAAAAATAATAAAAGGATTTATAGTTGGGTTATCAATAAATCTAACATCTCCACCACCAGGTGCCCAAGTATCGTATAACCCATAACTAAATAGGTTACCTGGCATAGCTCTGAAAGCAAATAGTAAAGCACCTAAGCCAAGGAAAATTAAATGAATACCTAAAATAGATGTCATTTTATTTTTGTCACGCCAATCGTAACCGAAAAACGGGAATGATTCTTCTAGTGTATCTGGACCAATTAATGAATGGTAAATACCACCAAAACCTAGTACAGCTGAAGAAACTAAATGTACAACACCAACCACAAAGTATGGGTAAGTGCTAACAATTTCTCCACCAGGGCCTACACCCCAGCCTAAAGTTGCTAAATGAGGAATTAAAATAAAACCTTGTTCGTATAAAGGTTTTTCAGGTATGAAATGAGAAACTTCAAATAACGTCATCGCACCTGTCCAAAAAACCATGATACCTGCATGGGCTACATGTGCACCTAATAATTTACCAGATACGTTAATAAGACGAGCATTACCAGACCACCAAGCAAAACCTGTAGATTCAATGTCTCTACCTGCTACAATATTAAAGGGCGTTTCCACGTGGTAAAACCTCCTCAGGGAATACAAAGTTTTCATGTGGCTGATCTTGTGCAGCCATCCAAGCACGGATACCTTCGTTTAATAAAATATTTTTAGTATAGAATGTTTCAAATTCTGGATCTTCCGCAGCACGAAGCTCTTGTGATACAAAATCATAAGCTCTTAAATTAAGAGCAAGTCCTACAATCCCAATAGCACTTGTCCATAATCCTGTTACAGGTACGAAAAGCATAAAGAAGTGTAACCAACGCTTATTTGAAAAAGCTACTCCAAAAATTTGTGACCAAAAACGGTTTGCTGTTACCATAGAATAAGTTTCTTCTGATTGTGTTGGTGTAAATGCACGGAAAGTATTCGCAGCATCACCATCTTCAAATAAAGTATTTTCTACAGTAGCACCATGAATAGCACATAATAATGCGCCACCTAGGATACCAGCTACACCCATCATATGGAATGGGTTTAATGTCCAGTTATGGAACCCTTGTAAAAATAATAAAAAACGGAATATCGCAGCTACCCCAAAACTTGGAGCAAAAAACCAACTTGCTTGTCCTAATGGATATAATAAGAAAACGGAAACAAAAACTGAAATTGGTCCAGAAAAAGCTATCGCGTTATAAGGACGAATCCCAACTAAACGAGCAATTTCAAATTGACGTAAGCAAAATCCAATTAATGCAAATGATCCATGTAGTGCAATAAAAGCCCACAGACCACCAATTTGGAACCAACGCGTGAAATTACCCTGAGCTTCTGGCCCCCATAAAAGTAAAAGGGAATGTCCCATACTATTAGATGGTGTTGAAACTGCAGCCGTTAAGAAGTTACAACCTTCTAAATATGAAGTTGCTAATCCATGTGTGTACCATGAAGTAACAAAAGTTGTTCCAGTAAACCAGCCACCAAGTGATAAATACGCACAAGGAAATAGAAGTAACCCTGACCAACCTACAAAAACAAAACGATCTCTTTTTAACCAGTCATCTACAAGGTCAAATAACCCACTACGCTCTGTTTGTCCAATTGCAATACTCATACGTTAATTACTAAGTATTAACTGCAAGGAATAATAAAGTAGATAATAGAAAAATTTTAAATAAAATGATTAATATCAAACTTACCTAATCAGCTAATTTATTTTTTTTTATAACTTTTTTTGATTGTTCTTATAACGAGTAAGATAAAATATCTATATAATATTTAAAGAATAAGAGATATTATAATTATATAAATATCTCATCTTTAGTCACTCTAAGTAATAAATTGAAAAATTCAATAAACTAATAATTAAAAAAGCTCCCCAGGTAGGATTTGAACCTACGACCAATCGGTTAACAGCCGATTGCTCTACCACTGAGCTACTGAGGAATTATGTTTATAATAACTAACAATTCATTATACATTCGATTTACTTAATTTATAACAACTTTAAAATAGATTAAATTATAACTTTTTATTGATAGCATTTTGATTTAACTTTACCTAAAAACTTTCTAAAAAGATAGACTTTAATTTTAGGTAAAGTTAAATCTTTAAAATAAAAGATTTAACTAAATATCAAACCATAAATCATAAATATTAAAGGATATAACTATGGTTTTATAATTGATAAATAATTTTTTGTCTTTAGTTAATGATAGGTTTCAACCAGTCATAACCTTTTTCTTCTAATAAATTTGCTAGACTAGCATCACCTGTTTTAATAATTTGTCCATCTTGCATAACATGGATAAAGTCTGGTTTTATATATTCTAATAATCTTTTATAGTGAGTAATCAGAATAACACTTTTACTTTTATTTTCCATCAGTATATTAATTGTTTCCGAGATAGATTTCAATGCATCAATATCTAGACCTGAATCTGTTTCATCAAGAATCCCTAATTTTGAGTCTAATAAGGCAAATTGTAGAATTTCATTTCGTTTTTTCTCTCCTCCGGAAAATCCTTCATTTACATTCCTAGAAATAAAGCTTTCATCTAATTTAACCATTTTTAATTTTTCTCTCAATAATTCATAAAAAAACAAGGGGTTTGCTTTTGGTAAATTCATTGAGACTTGTTTTGCATTATAAATTGCTTGAAGAAATTCTTGATTATCTACTCCTGCAATTTCCACTGGGTACTGAAATGCTAAAAATAACCCTAAATGAGAGCGTAAATCTGGATCCAAATCACAAATATTTTGTCCTTGAAATAGAATTTCTCCCTCTATGACCTCATAAGATGGGTGCCCAGCAATTACTTTTGAAAGAGTACTCTTCCCAGAACCGTTTGTTCCCATTATAGCATGTATTTCCCCCTCCAAAATAGAGAGGTTAACTCCTTTTAAAATTTTATTATTATCAATATTCGCATGTAAATTTTTAATTTCTAAAAGTGGGACTTTATTATTCTGGCTCATCCTACGCTCCCTTCTAATTTTATACGTAATAAATGCTCAACTTCTGAAGCAAACTCAATAGGTAATTCATCAAAAACAACTTTACAAAAACCAGTTAGTATTAATGTAACAGCATCTTCAGCATTAATACCACGCTGTAATAAATAAAAAAGCTGCTCTTCACCCACTTTTGAAGTGGAAGCTTCATGTTCTATTCTAGAAGTTGAATTTTGTACTTGTATGTAAGGAAAAGTATTTGCTTGCGCATCAGCACCAAACAAAAGCGAATCGCATTGAGAAAAATTCCTACTATTTAAAGCTTTTGTACCTATTTTAACTAACCCACGATAACTATTTTTTGAATAACCACCAGATATCCCTTTTGAAATTATTTGGCTTTTTGTATTGGAACCAACATGAATCATTTTAGTACCTGTATCAGCTTGCTGCATATTAGTTGTTAAAGCTACTGAATAAAATTCTCCTTGAGATTTATTACCAATTAAAACACAACTAGGATATTTCCAAGTAATAGCAGATCCTGTTTCAACTTGTGTCCAAGATATTTTCGAATTTTCCCCTATACATAACCCGCGTTTTGTAACAAAGTTATAAATTCCTCCTATTCCATTTTTATCACCAGCATACCAATTTTGTACTGTTGAATATTTTATTTCTGCATTTTTTAATGCAATTAATTCTACGATAGCAGCATGCAATTGATTAGTATCATATTGTGGAGCTGTACACCCTTCAAGATAACTAACGTAACTCCCTTCTTCGGCTACAATTAGTGTGCGTTCAAATTGTCCTGCTTCTTTATTATTAATACGAAAATAAGTGGATAATTCTAATGGGCATTTTAAATTTTTTGGGATATAACAAAATGACCCATCTGTAAATACAGCTGAATTTAATGCGGCAAAAAAATTATCCCCAGAAGGTACTACGGTTCCTAAAAACTGTTTTATTAAATGAGGGTAAATTTTAATAGCCTCTGAAATAGGGCAAAAAATAACCCCATATTTTTCTAATTCTTCTTTAAATGTTGTCGCAATTGATATACTATCAAAAACTGCATCTACAGCAACATTTGATAAACGTTTTTGTTCATTTAATGATATTCCTAGTTTATCAAAAGTATCTCTTATTTCTGGGTCAACTTCATCTAAATTTGCTAACGTCTTTTTTGTTTTTGGTGCAGAGTAATAAACGATTTTTTGGTAATCCATTTCCAAAAAATCTAATTTAGCCCAATCTGGACTTTTCATCTTTCGCCACTTTTTTAATGCTCCTGTTCTAAAATGGAACATATAATCAGGTTCATTATTTTTTTTAATAATATTTCTTATTATATTTTCATTTAAACCTGGTGGAAGAGTTTCAGCTTCAATATCAGTAGAAAATCCATATTTATATGGTTGGTTTACAAGTTGTTGCAATGTAGCATTTGTTTCATTCATATGTATCGCTCCAAAAATTAAATATAGATAGGATTAGTTATTTGTTATAACTTTGTTAAACTTTAAAAAACGTTTATATAATTTTTTTTTGATCGATAAGAATTAGTAGTTTCTAGTTATTATGAAATTTATAGTCTGAGGTTAAAAAAAGTCAAATTTTTTATTTATTAAAAAATTTTAATTTTTTTATATCGATTAATAGATTAGTAGTTAAGTTATGTTACCTAACTTTTTCCAGTAATCGACATAGCTATTCAAGGGGTTCTTTTAATTTATTAATTTATTAATTTATTAATTTATTAATTTATTAATAATTAGTTAACGTTTAACTTCAATACATCTTTGGAAAACAAATCTATTATTTTTATTATTCGTTGTAAGAACTTTTGATCTAACAAAACCTAAATCAAGAGCTTGGTGTATTGTTTCAGAATAACCGTAGTTTAATTCAAGTTTTTTTAAAAAGTTACTAATTATTTCTTTTTGTGTCCAAGATTGAGAATCTGTAATTATATCATAAGATAAATTATTAGATTTAAAAGCTAAGTAATTCTGATCGGAATTTTCGTATATACTAGATTTTAAATTTTTTGGAAAAATTACAGGAACCTCGATATTATTATTATTATGTTCTATATAAGGATATCCAAGTTTATTTATAACTTTCTTTAATACATTAGAGTTTGTATATTTCGTTTTAATAGATGTGTAGTGAGACATTTTATTCTATTTTATTTGAAACGTGTTTAATAAGCTAAAAGATTTCGGTCTATTTACATATACTAAGGATACTAAATCTTTTACAAAGCGTCAAGATTCCTATTCTAAAAACAATTATTCGTATAAATTAATTGAGCGGGCTCAGAAGGAATTGAACCTACATTAGAAACTTAGAAGGTTTCGGTCTTTATCCATTAGACGATGAGCCCATTAAAGGTAAGCAAGAGTAATTGGGCAGTACTGGACTTGAACCAGTGACCCTCTGCTTGTAAGGCAGACGCTCTACCACTGAGCTAACTGCCCTTAATCTTGCTTCTTTGATATACATAATACAATATAATTGTCTTAATTGTATTTGTTAATAAAATTTTATACCATCAGAATATTATTATATGTATAATATATGTATAAAAAGAGAATGTTCTAAAACTATCCTCCCTAAATTAATAATTCTAAGGTGCTAATAAAATAATCCCTATTTAAAATAATAAAACATATATATGTTTTATTATTTTATAAACAAGAATTCAAAGTATTAAGTTAATAAAAATTTATAATTTACTAAGAAGAATATTCCTAAGTTATAACTAAAAATAAAATGTTTTAAACATAAAATAAATTTTTATTTGTGAAGATTGTATTAAGATATAAAAGTGGATTTTTTATTGGAATATGACAAATTTATAGCTGGTGAAAGGACTTGAACCTTCAACCTACTGATTACAAATCAGTTGCTCTACCAATTGAGCTACACAAGCATTTATTTATTCTAAACACTAATTCTATACTCATAATTAAATTTATAAAAATTGTTATATTAAATTTAAGTATCGAGGGTGAATGACGGGACTTGAACCCGCGGATGGCGGAATCACAACCCACTGCCTTAACCACTTGGCTACACCCACCTTGATATATATATAATATACTGTATAGATATACTAATGAAAAATCAAACAAATGAAAATAAAAATTTTTTTATTACTTGTGTCTTTAAATGGTTGCGACTATAAAGTATATATGACGCAACCTTCGCAAGTATCTGATATTTTAGAATTCTTCAATTATCAAAAAGAGCTTGTTATTATACAGCACAACGGTAAAATTCATAATGATTTGAATAAAAACTCGCAATACGTAAAACAAAAAGATAAAGTTGAAATTATTACAATTGTTGGAGGTGGTTGACAAGTTAACTTTCTAAAGTTAAAGAAATTCTACCTCGTTCTGTATCTTTATAAATAATTTTTATAAGTATCTGGTCACCAAGTTTATATAACGAAGCAAGATTTGTTGTTTTACTTTGTTTTTGTGGGATTTCAGAACTATGTAAGAAACATTTTATCCCTAAAACATTAATAAAAATACCAAAATCTCTTATAAAGGTAATATTACCTATATAGATTGTCCCAATAGACAAATTTTTATTTACTTTACTAAAAATAGCCAATTTTGAACTAACATGAGCAATATGAAAATAATCTTTAATTTCAAGAAATTTAAAAGGCATAAAAAGGTTTTTATTATTTGTCCTTAAGTAATATTTCGGAATATTTGAATTTAATACAAAAAAATTCAAGCCATTAAAAATTACGAGCTTTCCCTTGCCTAGTGGTTTTTCAATTTTGGCATAAATCGTCATATTTGTAAAATCAATTTGTCGTAGACGATTCCATAAGTAAATTGATTCTAGTCGTTTTAACGAAACAATTATTCGGTTATGATTATTAGTAATATCAAGAATTAAAAATTCACCAACAAAATTGGTATTTAATAATTCACTTGGATCTATTGTAGGATAAATAGAAATTTCTTTTAATGGTAAAAAACATATTTGTTCTAGCCCAAGATCAACTAAAGCATAATTAGATTCTACCCCTATTATAATACCAGCTAATATATCGTTTTTTTTTATTTGGTAACTATACTTTGATAAAATTAGACCAAATTTATTAAAATCGAATTTTGATGTGACGGTAGGTAAAGGCATAATTTTTTCTTTATTTGTTTGATAATAAGAATCGATATATACAAAATTTATTCTTGGGATTTTATATCATAATGTTTTTCTAAATAAAATATTATAGGATTAATAATTTCTGCTACTTCATCACTAGATAATGTTCGATTTTTAGATTGAAATTGTAATTTAAAACTTAAACTACAATAGTCTTTTTTTATAGGCTTCTTTGAGTAATAATCGAATAAACTTACGGATTTTAATAATGGTTGTCCAAATGTAGAAATTATTTGTTCAATTTCTTTAGAAAATATAGATTTTTTTACTATAAAACTTAAATCTACAGTAGAAATTGGATATGAAGAGTATGGCAAATAATTAATCAACGTCTTACTCTGTGAAAAAATATTTAATACTTCAATGTCCATTTCAAATAAGTAAATTTTTCTACTTATATTATTCTCCAAAGCTAACGTTGGATGTATTTGACCGAACACACCCAATTTTTGATTCCCTATAAATAGCTCAGTTGTAAGATTAGGGTGAAATTTTGTTGGATAATTAGTTACTGGGTTCCAATAAATTGATATTGGAATATTTAATTTTTGGATAAGATTTTCAAGAAGGCCTTTGGCTTCAAACCAATTTATAGGTGAATTTTTGTTATCCCAATTTAAACGGAAATTTTTTCCTCCAAAAACTCCACTAATAACTTCGACTTCTTTTTTATTCCCGTTTGCTAAAAGTTTATAAATTCTACCTAATTCAAAAGTCTCAAAGCTTTTGCCAATGTTTTTTTGGTTAAACTGGATTTTGTCTATTAACCCGTCTAACAAGCTTACCCTTAAAGCCGAGGACTCATTAAAAAGTGGATTTTTTAATATTATGTCATCTTCAGAATGTTTTTTTATTAATACAGAATGAATACTTTCATTAAAGCCTAAATTTATAAAATAATTCCTTAGTTGTCTTTTAAGTTTTTCAATTTTGGTCAAGTAACCTATTTGATGATTCCTTAGATTTAAAGGTTCAAACTTATTAAACCCAATAGTTCTTACAACTTCTTCTATAACATCTACTTCTCGTTCAATATCAAGCCTTCTTGTTAAAGGAATAAATAAATAGCAATTTTGATCTGTTTCAAAACGAACTTTAAAATTAAGTAATTTTAAATTTGTTATTATTTCGAAATTACTTAATTGAGTATTTGTATTAGAAGGTCCTGTTAATCTCTTTAGGTTTTCATAAACGATTTTTATTTTTTTTTCAGATTGTTTTACATAGCTTAAAAGTAAAGAAGAGTTATTTTTTAAATTAAAGAAAATATTTTTATTATTAATCATATGCTCAAACTTTATATTCTGGGTCCAAAATATATGCATTAATCTTAAATGCGCTTGTTCAATTAAATTTAAGTCACTTTGTTTCTCAAGCTTTATTGAATAATCAGTTCGTAACCCTAGAATCTTTGATGATTTTTTTATTTTTTTTGAATCATATAAACCATACTGAAGTATTATATATGAAGTATTTGTGTTTACAAGAGTATAATAATTTTGAATTAAACCTGCTATAGAAATTATTTTATTATTAATTTTTAAAACTAAAACATTGTTGGTTAATTCTATTGTTTTTGATTCTTCTATAGGAAAGAAAGACTTTTCTTTAGCATAATTAGGAACAAAAACCATCTCTGAAGTCCCGGTAAGCTCTTCTAATGCTTCTAGATCATAAGCAAAAAAAACTTGGCCTGTTTCTAATAGTAAATAATTTATAGTATCTATAATATTATTAACCGGCTTAAAACCCATTAGTAATAATCGTTTTTTTATCCAATAAGGAGATTCTTTTATTTTTAGCTTTTGACTTTTCATATTAAATAAAGTCACGCATTCATCAGAATGCAATAAATTTTCGCTTGTTAAATTTTTTATAACTGTACTAAAAGATTTTTTTTGTAAATAGCGTTCCCATAAAGAGTATTCCCATCCAAATTTTTTATACTGTTTAAAAGATTCAAAATTTCTATTTTTTAATAAAAATTTATAATTAATACTTTGACTATAAAAATCCTGGGTTGAATTTACCGATTTTTTATATGAATTTAATAGAATTAAAGGTTTTATATTGTTGGGTGTTTGTAAAAATAAATTAGAATTAAAAAGAGCAATTATTTCAGTTATTAGACCTCTCATGTTTGATACATCGGCCCTATTTGCTGTAAAACTAATATCTAAAATAAGATCATTACTTTTAAAACATTTTTTCTTATCTATACTTTCAATTTCAAAACCTGCAAGAGTTAATCTATTGACTAAATCAATTAAAGTTAAATTTTGTAGCCCTATTAGCTCCTGTACCCATTTTAAAGAAATATACATAAAATTTTATAGTCATTAAAAAATAGATAGATACATATATGTAATAAATCTTAGCTCAATTCTATTTTAAGATTCAATTAGCTAAAGATATAAATTTGTTTAAGCCCTAGTAAACGTCAAGTTATTTTCCGCTGAATATCTTTCCATAAATCTCATAAAGCGATCCCATGCCTCAGCATTTTTCATAATATAAAGAGCTTGGAGTGTTTTTGGTTTCCCTTCAATAAATTTAGCATTAAGATCTTTTGTACTTAACGTTCCTTCCTTATCAATCAGAAACATACCTGTTATCTCACTTTCTGGGTTAACTACTGTATAAAATAAACTAGCATCTTCAAAAATAAAAGTTGCTGTACCTGTAGTCCCATCTGTTGATCGTGTTATATTAATAGTAGGTATAGTAGTTTCTTCAACCCCTTTGATAAATTGTATTATAGCTTTCATACTGCTCCTAATTAAATTATTACTATTATTCTAATATTTATAAATAATATAGAACTATATATTATTAAAAAAAAAAAAACAACCCAAATAGAAAGAAGTATCTAAAATTTGACTTTTTTATGAAGTTAAACTATAAGATGATCGTATTAACTAAAAATAATAATACCAATACTAGTAGTAACAATTATTATTGTTACTAAAAAAGATAATAATAAATTATTATATATAACCTATGCGAAAAAAAACAATTCAAGTAATTTTAACGAAAGATGTTCAGAAATTAGGTAAACAAGGTACTCTTATTAAAGTTAAGCCAGGATATATTAGGAATTATCTAATTCCTTTAAAACTTGGTAAAATAGCTACACCTAATTTAATTAACCAATTTGAATTACAACAAAAAGAATCAGAAGCAAAACAAATACAATTTAGTAAAAAGTGTGCTATTAATAAAGAATTATTAGAAAATTCTGGGAAATTTACAATTAAGAAAAAAATCTCTGAAAATGGTATTTTTTATGGTAAAATTACGAAAAAACATGTATTAGATTTAATAATAGATAATGTAGATTTAACCATAGATTTAAATAAAAACCAACTAGAGCTACCTGATATGAAAGAATTAGGAGAATATATTATTGAAATTGTTTTAACAACAGATGTTATAGCTAAAATTAATATCGAAATATTACCTGAATAAAATATTGTGGGAAAGAGGGACTTAGAATTATCTGATTTAGAAACAATACTCCCTTATAATCTATTAGCTGAAAAACTTGTGCTAGGAAGTATTTTAACAATACCTGAAGCGATTCTATTAGTTAGTGAAAAATTACCCATTGAAGCTTTTTACTTAAAGACGCATCAAATTATTTATAAGGCTTTATTAATACTTTATGCTGAAGGTAAAACAATTGATTATATAAATTTAATTACATGGACCCAAGATAATGGTTTTTTACTAAAAATTGGGGGAGCACATGTAATTATAAATCTTTTAAATCAA